GCATATTGATTTCTTCATATTTCGACTTCTATGAAGTTTCTTTCTTTGCTACAGCTGATAAAAATCGTTTTTTGCACGATGCATATGTAGAAAGCCTATTTTTTGCTAGTATTTAGTAGTGTATTTGCTCTTCCCCCCCTTTTTTTTCTTTTCCTTTTTTCTTTCTATAGTCGAGATAGTCGCACGTAATGACAGATCACAGCCATATTATTAAAAGCTTGTGGTAAGAACGGGTTTCGTTCTAGTGCCCGAAAATAATATTCTAAAGCTTTTGTATGTTCTCCGTTACTTGTATGGATAAGGCCTATGTTATAGAGTATATAGCTTCGATCATAGGGATCAATTTCTAGCCGCATAGCTTCATAATAATTCTGTAAAGCTTCCGCATAATTGCCTTCAGATTGAGCTGACATCCGTTACGGTCGTCATTCGATTCAAAGAATTCTCCGTTCCAGAACCGTACATGAGATTTTCATCTCATACGGCTCCTCCCTTATGTGCATAAGGAGAATATTTCAATCTTTTTTGATTCCATGTATTTTTCTCATTATGAACTGAGTGGGGCTAATGTTTTTACAAGAAATCTCTAGCCAACCTTCCTGCAAAAGATCTTTCTTTTCTTAACATCACGTGTGTTGGTACTGGTACTAGATAAAACTGTAAACTCCAACAATTTCTTTGTTCTCAACGCCCCTTAATTTTCAGGAATTAATCACTTCAACAGTCTTCGATGGTTCTAAGGGTATCCAAAGTACGAACGAGATGGATGTTTGTTATCCCAACCATTCTTCTTAGTCCCGATCCCGATAAGGAAAAGGGGAAATTTCTAACAAAGTTTTCGTGTTGTTGATTCCTAGGTGTAGCGCCTCTTCCCGTATGCCGCCTATTGGTACTAGTGTAGTAGGGTTGACCTGCAATACAGAACCAATAGGTGTAACCTTTCGCTCAATACTAGAATCGACAATTGAAGCATCTGAGGCTGCATTAATCGGGGATACACGACAGAAGGAATTGTTTTATCCATAAACTTCACCTTCAACAAGCGTAGATTTTTTCAATAATCTTTTTTCGTTCTTTTCTATCCCGAATCGTTTTTCTTTCTCCTAAGACCGAAGGCCGTAAATAAAAAGATAATCAAATCACACCATCTCTGTAATAGGTAAATGCCTCTTTTTCTCCTGAAGTGGTCGGAATTATTCGTAATAAGATATTGGCTACAATTGAAAAGGTCTTATCAATAAAATTTCCATTTATCCGCGATCTAGGCATAGGGAAAAATCCATTCTATAATTCTTTTCATTACCTCTCGTGAGAAAATGATCCCACAAACAAAGGAATTGTACAGTACAAAATAACATAAAAGCAGACTCATTAAAAAACAGATATGACCTTCTACTTCAATTTTGTCTTTTTGGCAGGAGTCGATAAAAAATAAGAAATACTTGAATACGATTCGATTTCATTCAAATGAAGTAGTATAAGAATGAAAGGAAATATTCCGATTTGATCGAAGTTGAAGAATCAAAGAACTTTTCCTGCGGATTAGGACAATTCGAGAAGTTTTTCTTAAATTATGATCCAAAGAAGAAAAGGCGTGGAATATTTGTTCTATGATGAAAGATAGAATAACCCTCCATTTTGTGAGTTGTGCATAGCGGGTATAGGCCGATACACTATACAATCAAATCGAAAAATACCTGGGATGATTTATGAATTTTTAATAGATTTACGGGTTAAGGGGTTGAGCGATCTAAAACAGGCAAGGAATTTTAGAATTCTTATGGAAATCGAATTCGAATTTAAAGAGAATTATGATCGAAAGATATCCATTAACCATAGTCTAAAAAAAAATAGACCGATGGATTGATTCGTTCCAATTCAGTGATTGAATCCGGTAGAAATATCAGAAAAAAAATGGGAGCGCCACCTTGGCAAACAAGATAGATATCTTGTTTGTTTTTAACAGTTTTTCACAAACACAAAAAAAATTATCTTTTTCTCCCAGGCTCGAAGGAAGAATTTTTTCTTTGATGAAAAGTTTTCTATTTTTCTAGTTAGAATGGATTCAATTGTCCGTATCCATCTAACAATCTAATATGAACAACTCGCTATTCACTCGGGTTCTCGGTCATAATCATTATGTAGGAGAGATGGCCGAGTGGTTCAAGGCGTAGCATTGGAACTGCTATGTAGACTTTTGTTTACCGGGGGTTCGAATCCCTCTCTTTCCGTACCTTCACCTAATTCACCAATGTTACTGACCGCAATGGATCCAATCAAAAAACAATGAATACCAGACAGTCAGACCTTTTTTTGAGATAGATTCTCAATTCCTACTTTCTGTGATACGGAAAATTCAGGAAAGAAAGGGCGGGCAGGGGATAAAAATCTACCCTCTGATCTATGATACATGAATGGGAGAAAAAGAAAACTCCCCGGATCAAATTCCTTGCCTTGTGTCCCTTTCCTTAACTTACGTGAAAGAGGAAGAAAATTCTAC